GAACTCGAAACTAAACCCACCATTGAACTATTGAAAAAACTCATATAAGCAAAAAAGCGCAAGTAGCCTTTATCATGAGACATATAGTTGTCGCTATAAATAAGCACCATCATTCCAACGGTCGTGATTAATATTAACATAATGGAAGTAAGCGGATCAATCAAAAAACCAAACTCTAAAGAAAAATCATTATTGATCGTCCAAGACCATACAGATTGATAGATAGAATGGCGATTTATTTGCTGAAGAAGGAGGTTGATTGCAAAAAGCATAACTATACTTAACAAAAAAACACTCAAAAAAGACAACATACGACGAAACTTTTTTGTTGCTGTCGGAAAAAGGAGAAAACCCCCCACTATTACCATAGGAATTGGAAGTGTAATAAAAGGGATGATCCAGGAATATTGATATGTATGTTCCATATAAAAAGTTTTTTTCTAATATTGAATTGTTTCTTACTCACTCGTTCTTGTCCCTTTTCAAATTTCAAAAGAGAAAGTCAATAAAAAAGCAAAATATGTAAAACCTAACTAAAATTGGATATTCTTTATGATTATTATGAATCTTTTCAAAACACGGCACATATTCAAATCACGAAGTTAGAGTTGGTCAAATAACAAATAATATAATCGACTTATCAGTCAAAAAGAAATACTGACTTTTATTTAAGAACGTTTTTGATGAAGACCCAAAAAAGGGGAAAAGTTTCATTTTCTTTTTATGCGGATTATGCGGAATTACGAAAAATTTCTATATCTACTATAACCTATATAAAAAAGACCCATATAATAAAGAATACATATTTCTATGCATAAAGAAACAATAAAGAATTCATTTTGATATGAATCAGAAAAAGGAAGCACAAAACTTGAGACAATCAAATTAAAACCCGTTTTTTAGTTCATTTATCCGTAATCATTAATTGATTCTTTTTGAAGGTTTAATTCTCTTCCATTATCAAAATATAGAATATCAAAATATATAAAAAGATATTTATGCTTGGAGGAAGTTCTATAGTATTATATTCATTATAATATTAATAATATTAATTTTGAAATTAACATACGTTCCATGGAACGAAAAAAACAAAGTATGAAATTGAAAGAAGTAAAGAAAAAAAATTTCTTTTTTTTTTTCTAAAAGAAATCCATCCTTAGATAGACTAACTGATGTAATCTCCTTTCACTTTTTTTATTTTGATTTTAAAATCAAAATTAGGTATACTTCCCTTTCGAAGAAATAGCAAGCAATGAATCCCTTCTTTTAGCAAGATAGTAGGATCTAAAGATTCATCAATACTGAATCGAAAAGAAAAAAAAAAACAATTCTTTTTTAACTAAAAATGTCTTTCACATCCAATTATAGCAATGAGTGACCTCTCAATTTTTAAATGGCCGTTCCAAAAAAGCGCACTTCTATATCAAAAAAGCGTATTCGTAAAAATGTTTGGAAAAGAAAGGGATATTGGGCAGCGTTGAAAGCTTTTTCATTATCGAAATCTCTTTCGACCGGCAATTCAAAAAGTTTTTTTTGTCGGACAAAAAAAAATAAACAATCAAAGGTTGAAAAAACCTAAATAAGTTTGATTCTAAGAAAAGTCTTGTTGTTTGTCTAATTTCAATTCTAAAATAGAAAAAAAATAAGGATTGTCAGTCACTAATATTTTGAATTGATCAATATTTATCAATATTTAATTGAACTCATTTTTTCTTTTAGAATAGGTAGAAAACGAAGTCTGTTATCGACTGAATTGAATTCAAAAAAGGTTTTTTGGTTAAAAACACACTCAAAAAAAAAAAAAAAAAATGCAAAAGACAATGTTTCAACTTTCTTCTTAGTCTCTTTTATCCGTTCTGGGATGGGGATTTTCATTTCCCCATCGGTTCTTAGGACTTATCACTACCTATCAATTACCATCAAAAAATTCTTATTTAGAACGTTCAAAAAATGAAACGAGTTTCGATTCATCACTTTTTTCTTCACTAACCTCAAAAATATTGCCTTGAATTGACTCTTTCAATCTCGACGATTGAATAATAATGAGTTATTATGATTTCTAGCAAGGGAAGCCGCTATGGTGAAATCGGTAGACACGCTGCTCTTAGGAAGCAGTGCTAGAGCATCTCGGTTCGAGTCCGAGTGGCGGCATATACAAGTTCCTAGAACGAAAACACTTACTTATTTCAATTCTAAGAATAATATTATTATATAGATATATAATAATAATATAATAGCTATTTTGTAGTAATGAAATAATGAGGGGGGCTTTTTTTTATATGATATTTTCGACTTTCGAGCATATATTAACCCATATATCCGTTTCGGTTGTTTCCATTGTAATTACAATTCATTTAATAACCTTATTAGTTGATGAAATAAGAGAACTCTATTATTCGTCAGAAAAGGGTATGATAACTACTTTTTTCTGTATAACTGGATTATTAGTTACTCGTTGGATTTTTTGGGGACATTTACCATTAAGTAATCTATATGAATCATTACTCTTTCTTTCATGGAGTTTAACCATTATTCATATAATTCCTTATTTAAAAAAAAAGAAAACCCTTTTAAATCTAATAACCGCGCCAAGTGCACTTTTGATTCAGGGCTTTGCTACTTCCGGTTTTTTAACTGAAGTGCATCAATCTACAACATTAGTACCCGCTCTTCAATCTCAGTGGTTAGTGATGCATGTAAGTATGATGATATTGGCCTATGCAGCCCTTTTATGTGGATCATTATTAGGAGTAGCTCTTCTAGTCATTACATTTCGAAAAATAACAAAGATTCCCTTTCAAATTAAAAATAATAATTTTTTAAATGAATCTTTTTTTTTTGATGAGATTCAATACATGAACGAAAGCGGCACTGTTTTACGAAACACTTTTTTTCTTTGTTGTAACAATTATTATAGGTCTCAGTTGATTCAACAATTAGATTGTTGGGGCTATCGTATTATTAGTATCGGTTTTATCCTTTTAACTATAGGTATTCTTTCAGGAGCAGTCTGGGCTAACGAAGCATGGGGATCATATTGGAACTGGGACCCAAAGGAAACTTGGGCTTTTATTACTTGGGCAATATTCGCAATTTATTTACATACTAGAACACATAAAAAATGGAAAGGTCTAAATTCTGCAATTGTGGCCTTTATAGGCTTTCTTTTAATTTGGATATGTTATTTCGGAGTTAATTTATTAGGAATAGGACTGCATAGTTATGGTTTATTTCAATTAATATCTAATTGAATTGAGGACGCGGGTCTGATAAAAATAAACATAGGGCAGCATATGAGTCTATATAAAAAAAACATTGTGTAAACGAACCATTTGAATCACTCATTGCTTGATTCAAATGGTTCTGTAAAAAGCCCTACTTTACTGGTTACAATTTTTTTTTGTTTTACGTTAAAAAAAAAGTCGAAAAATACTTTTCCACTTCTACTTTTTTTAGGATTCTTAAAAAATTAATAATTAAAAAATTAATAATTAGATAAAATAGCCTCAACCTTGTCAACGGATAATGAGAAAACGAAGTCTGGATAAATCCCGATACCTATTACAGGTAGAAGAATAGAAAGTGAAACAAATAACTCGCGCGGGCCAGAATCAAAAAAAGAGGAGTTTGGAGCATTAAATAACTTGTATCCATAGAACATCTGGCGTAACATAGACAATGAATAAATTGGAGTTAATATCACTCCAAGTGCCATCACAAAAGTAATTAGTATTTTTGGCAGTAAAAGATATTTTTGGCTAGTAATGATTCCAAAAAAAATTATCAATTCTGCAAAAAAACTACTCGTGCCCGGTAATGCAAGAGAAGCCATCGATGAGATACTGAACATTGTAAATGTTTTTGGAACAAAAAAAGCCATTCCTCCCATTTTGTCGAGATAAAGAAGACGCATTCTATCATAAGTGGTACCTGCCAAGAAAAAAAGCGCAGCACCAATAAATCCATGAGATATTATTTGTAAAATGGCTCCGTTGAGTCCCGTATCGCTTAAACAGCTAATTCCTATAATTATAAAACCCATATGAGATACTGAGGAGTAGGCTATTCTTTTTTTTAAATTACGTTGACCGGGAGATGTTGAAGCTGCATAAATTATTTGTATTGTGCCTAGTATTATCAACCATGGAGAAAATAAAGAATGAGCATGGGGCAATAATTCCATATTGATCCGAACCAATCCATATGCTCCCATTTTTAATAAGATTCCGGCTAGAAGCATACAAGTACTGTAATGGGCCTCGCCATGAGTATCTGGTAACCAGGTATGTAAAGGGATAATCGGCAATTTTACAGCAAAAGCTATAAGAAATCCAATATAAAATATTATTTCCAGCACTAATGGATATGATTGATTGGCTGATGTTTCAAAATTTAATGTTGGTTCAGCGGAACCATATAAACTGATACCCAGAGTTCCTATTAATAAAAAAATGGAACCCCCTGCGGTGTATAAAATAAACTTTGTAGCTGAATACAAACGTTTCTTTCCCCCCCACATGAATAAAAGTAGATAAACGGGAATTAATTCTAACTCCCACATGATGAAAAAAAGTAAAAGATCTCGAGAAGAAAATAATCCTATTTGACCACTATACATTGCTAGCATCAAAAAATGGAATAATCGGGAATCTCGAGTAACTGGCCGAGCCGCTAAAGTAGCTAAAGTAGTGATAAATCCTGTTAGTAAAATGGGTCCTACAGAAAGTCCGTCTATTCCCAATCTCCAATAAAAATCAAAAAAATTGACCCATTTATAATTCTCCGAAAATTGAATTAATAAATCATCAGACTGGAAATAATAACAAAATGCGTAGGTCATTAAAAGCAGTTCTAAAATGCATATACATATAGCATACCATCTAATTACTTTATTCCCTCTCTGAGTTTGAGGTAGAAATAAAATTAAGGAACCTGTTGATATCGGAAAGACTACAAAGAATGTTAACCAAGGAAAAGAATTCATGGTAAAGACAAGATACGCTTGGACCAGAAAAACAAACCCGTGCTCAAAACAGAATATCCTTCTATTTTTTGTTTTGAGGACGGGTTCTGTCGATAAAAAAAAATGTATTCAAATTAAAATAGTGTTGTCGGAAACCTATCAATAAGCTAGACCCATGCTTCTAGTTGTTTCATGCCATAAATAAACTCGAACACTCAAGAAATCCGTTGGGCAGGCCGATTCACATCTTTTACAGCCAACACAGTCCTCTGTTCGTGGAGCGGAAGCAATTTGCTTAGCTTTACATCCGTCCCAAGGTATCATTTCTAATACATCTGTGGGACAGGCTCGGACACATTGAGTACACCCTATACATGTATCATAAATCTTTACTGAATGTGACATTGGGTCTATAAACTTTTGAACGTCATAAATTTTCGATCTAGTCGTTTTGTAACTCAATAATATTTTTAGACATAAGATGAATCAATAATTGACCAGAATTTTTTGAATCAATTCTGGATTGAGGTATGTACATGAAAGAGGGCCAAGAGACTTTCATTTCTTCAATTTTAACAAATATTATATATAGAATTCATGAATATTTTCATTTATATGAATAATACTACTTATTCAATAAATTTGCTTGATTGATACGAGTTGATTTTCTGTTACGATAGATTGACGAAATGATAGCCAGTCCAACAGCTGCTTCAGCCGCTGCAATAGCTATAACAAAAATTGAGAAAATATTTCCTTTTAATTGACGACTATCAAAAAAATCAGAAAATGTTACGAAATTTATATTAACTGCATTCAGTAGAAGTTCAAGACACATAAGAGCTCTAACCATATTTCGGCTCGTGATCAATCCATAAATACCGATACAAAATAAAAAGGAACTCAAAACAAGTATATGCTCGAGTATCATTGACCAACTCCTTATCAATTTTTATTTCTTTCAATAAGACAATAAGAGTAAAAATAAAACTTTATATCAATATGAACAAAAATTCTACAGAATCCGTTGAGTCAAATATAACAAGTACATAAAAAACCATATATTAGTAATAAATTCAAATTGAATAAAAAGAAAAAGAACTTGAAAAGAAGTTCTATTTATAATCGAAATATAGAAAAATTTATGCATGAACAAAGAATTTTTAAATAGAATGAAACCTGGTGCGATAAGATAAAACAAAGTTGAATTCAGATTTATTTGGGTAGTTCTAAGGCTTTAATACTATTATTGACGAGCCACAGCAATTGCGCCTATTAATCCAACTAAAAGAATTATCGAAATTAGTTCAAATGGAAGAAAAAAATCTGTTGATAAATGAATTCCAATTTGTTGACTATTCGTTATCAAATCTTTCTCGATAATCTGGTTTGATCTTGTTGTCCAAATAACGCTGTACCAAGATGTATCTGGAATAGTAGCAATTAATAAAACAAAAATACTTGTACAAACCAGCGAAGTAACCCCGCCTCCAACGGTCCAAAGAGAAAAAGCTTTGGAATAGTCTGAACCATTTATGAACATCACAGAAAATATGATTAAAACATTTATTGCGCCTACGTAAATAAGGAGTTGTGCAGCAGCTACAAAATAACTATTTGATAAAACATAAAATAAAGATATACAAATAAGAACCAACCCTAACGAAAACGCGGAATAAATTGGGTTGGTAAGTAATACGACCCCTAAAGCAAATGATATAAGACCCAATCCCAGAAAAACTAAAAGAAAATCATGTATTGGTCCAGTCAAATCCATTTTACGTATAAAGAAAAGATAAATCCATCGAATTTTTTTTCATAACCTTATTGACTCGACCAGGAAAAAATTTTTCTGATATGTTCCTAATTGAATAAAATCCTATTGAATTCAATCCGAAATGGTATGAATTGATGTAGGTATAACTGTGGGAAAAATACTATTCCTTACCCAAAAAGAAAGTGCGATATTAGACAATAATATTGAAAAATCCATTTTTATTTTTATCTTTCGAAAAAAAAATTACGTAAAGATTAATCAATTTTAAATCAAAAATGGATGGGTTTTGAGTCAAAATAAAGTCGCAACTCTCATAATCAATCCAACCACCAAACCAATAGTTGGGATTACTAACGATTTTATTGACTAAACAAAACAAAAAAACCTCATTTCTCTAGTTTTAGTAATTATTCTTTCATTTTAAATTTTGTATTTTTTGAATTGAAGGGCCCAGCCCACTCCTGTTTAGTTGGGGGAAGGTTGAAATTGTTCGAATTGTATAATCGTCAATTACTGATGTTGGTAAACGACCCAAAGCAATTTGATTATAATTCAATTCATGACGATCATAAGTCGAAAGCTCATATTCTTCAGTCATTGATAAACAGTTTGTTGGACAATACTCAACGCAGTTACCACAAAATATACAGATTCCGAAATCAATACTGTAATTAAGCAATCGTTTCTTTCGAATATGAGTTTCGAATTGCCAATCAACAACGGGTAAATCTATAGGACATACACGAACACATACCTCACAAGCAATACATTTATCAAATTCAAAATGGATTCGACCGCGGAAACGTTCCGATGTAATTAATTTTTCATAAGGGTATTGAATAGTTACAGGTAAACGATTTGCGTGGGATAAGGTAACCATAAAACTTTGCCCAATGTACCTTACAGCTCGTATTGTTTGTTGACCATAATTTAATAACCCAGTCACCATAGGGAGCATATTAGAAATATTTCGGAATAATTTGATTTTTGTTTATTTCTCTTGTTTGAAGCAAGTAGGGAATATAGACTATACCATTCCATTAAAGTTAGAGTGAAAAAAGTTGTGAAGAAGTTGTTAATAATAGATTTCCTAGAGAAACAGGTAAAAGAAATTTCCATCCAAGATTTAACAGTTGGTCCATTCTTAACCTAGGTAAAGTCCATCTTGTTGTGATGGAAATGAACAAAAACAAATAAGTTTTAGCCAATATAATAAAGATACCTGTTGTTATTTCAAAAACTCCACTCACTTTATTGAATTCAAAAAGCTCAGGAACAAAAATGTACGGAATAGAAATATTCCAACCGCCCAAGTAAAGAACTGTTACAAATAAGGAAGAAACTAATAGGTTTAGATAGGAAGCAACATAAAATAAACCAAATTTTATACCCGAATATTCAGTTTGATAACCGGCTACTAACTCTTCTTCCGCTTCTGGTAAATCAAAAGGCAATCTTTCACACTCTGCTAGGGAAGAAATTAGAAAAACAATAAATCCTATTGGTTGTCGCCACAAATTCCACCCCAAAAGACCATATTTCGACTGTGCCTCAACTATATCAACTGTACTTGAACTATTAGATAATCATAGTCGATAATAGCAGAGTCGCTCCTATCGCTATTCCAGAACCATACATGAGATTTTCACCTCATATGGCTCCTCGAGGGTCATAAATAAATATCTAAGGGCCGAAGCCTATTCTCTTTATTTTGATATATTTGTCATATGGGTTCTTAGTTTGTAGAATAGATAGGATCCAAACGCCCTCAATTAGACCACTGAAATTCTGTCTGTTATTATTCTAATTTAAATTCTAATTTAAAGAAGGAGAAAGTACTTCTGAATTGATCTCATCCTTATAATAATTTTCTTTTTTTCTAACTTTATATTACAATCAAATACTCCTTAGTAGATTTGTATAAATCAAAATTTCAACCTATTATTTTTTAGATTACAAAAAAAAGAATTACTTTTTTATTCTATTGTATTGTGATTTTCTTTTTTTGAGTGTTAGGGATATTTTTTTCCTAGCCTTGTTTATTTTTCTAAGAAAAAAAGGGCTTAAACAAATAAAGTAAAAAGGTCAAAGTAAAGGGTTATTTCGTTTCTGATAGTCATTTTTCTAATTTGTGGATAGGAGCATACTCTGGATCGGAATTGTGGGAAGTACTACCTGATTATTTCTACCAATTTAAAGCCCCAATTAGTTTTCTTTTCATACTTTGTATTTTACTATTATTTTATTTTTGCAAAAATATCCTTTGGGATAATTTTGATACAATCTCCATTACTAATCCGTTGTCTATCTTGGTGTTCCTAACCATCCACGCGTTTTTGCTCAATCCCCCGTTATGGTAATACATATTTGGTAATACACGCCAAACATAGTAAAAAAGCAATATGGTTGATCATTATGAACCCGCTTCAAGACAGGAGGACTAATCACCCAATCCTGGGGTAAAAGCTCTCTTCTGCTTTTCTTTTTTCCGCTTGCCTCTTGTACTTAGGATAATGAGACTCAATATTTATATTTACTGCGAATTTGTAAGCTGTTTTCTTTCACTCATATAACTATCTGATTTCGCTCATAAACTTAAACGCTAACTAGAACTCGAAAAAAGAAAATAAACAGCTCCATCCAAGTTATTTCGCTTATTATTTACACAGTTTCTTATACTTATAAAGAAGTAGTAGATAAAAGTTTATGTTTCAACGACTCACACGTAGAGATATTGATAACACACATAGAGTTAATGGTATTTCATAACTAAGCGATTGAGCAGCAGCTCGTAGACCACCTAAAAAAGAATATTTATTATTGGATGCGTATCCTGACATAAGAAGTCCGATGGGGGCAATACTTGAAATAGCAATCCATAAAAAAACACCAATCTTTAGATCAGCTAAAACAAGGTGATAGCCAAAAGGAATTACTGAATAGCTTAGTAGAATTGATATAACTGCTATGGATGGTCCAATACTGAATAAACTAGTATCTCCTCGAGATGGAAGAAGATTTTCTTTAAAAAGCAGTTTAACCCCATCGGCGAGAGCTTGAAGAATTCCTAAAGGACCGGCATATTCGGGTCCAATACGTTGTTGTACTCCTGCGGCTATTTCTCTTTCTAACCACACAATTACTAGCACGCCTATTGTTATTCCTAATACAAGAGTCAAAATCGGAAGCAGCATCCATATACTCTTCAAAATTTCGTTTAAAGATTCTAATCTGGAAAAAGAGTGTATATTTTGTATTTCTGTTGTATCAATTATCATTTCAACGATCAACTTCCCCCATAATGATATCTATGCTACCTAGTATTGTCATAATATCAGCCAATTTCATTCTTTTAACTAACTGAGGAAGAATTTGCAAATTGAGAAACCCTGGGGGGCGGATTTTCCATCTCCAAGGAAAACCACTCTGGTCTCCTATCAGAAAAACTCCCAATTCCCCTTTTGGAGCTTCCATTCTTACATAAAGTTCTTGTTTCGATAATTCAAAAGTAGGAGAGGTCTTTTTACTAATGAATCTATATTCAAAATCATTCCAGTCTATATCCCTTTCTCTATCAAAACATCGTATTTCTAAATTTTCATACGGACCTCCCGGAATTCCTTCCACGGCCTGTTGAATAATTTTTATGGATTCTCTCATTTCATTGATTCGTACTAAATAACGAGCTAATGAATCCCCTTCCTTTTGCCACGGGACTTCCCAATCAAGTTCGTCGTAACATTCATAATGATCCACTTTGCGAAGATCCCATTGCATTCCAGAAGCTCGTAGCATTGGCCCGGATAAACCCCAATTTATTGCTTCCTCTATACCAATAACACCTACTCCCTCAACTCGTTCTAAAAAAATAGGATTTCGCGTAATAAGTTTTTGATATTCAGCTGCCTTTGTTAAAAAATACTCGCAGAAATCCAAGCATTTATCTATCCATCCATGAGGTAGATCAGCCGCTACTCCTCCGATACGAAAAAAATTATGCATCATTCTCATACCTGTCGCAGTTTCGAATAGATCATATACCAATTCTCTTTCTCTGAAAATATAGAAGAAAGGGGTCTGTGCTCCAATATCCGCCATAAAGGGTCCAAGCCATAGCAGATGAGAAGCTATACGACTCAACTCTAGCATAATTACTCTTATATGGCTAGCTCTTTTAGGTATTTGAATATTTCCCAGTTGTTCGGGTCCGTTTACAGTTATTGCTTCTGTGAACATTGTAGCTAAATAATCCCAACGTGTTACATAGGGTAGATATTGTATAATTGTTCGGTTTTCTGCAATTTTTTCCATCCCTCTGTGTAAATAACCTAATATGGGTTCACAGTTAATAACATTTTCGCCATCTAGAGTAACGATTAGTCGAAGAACACCGTGCATTGATGGGTGGTGCGGGCCCATATTGACTATCATGAGGTCTTGTTTTGTAGATGGTATATTCATAGGTTTTTCCTCGATTCATTCTTTCATAACTTAACTTATTGAAAACGAAAAGAAATTTATCAAAATTCAAAATTGAAGATTTATTACTAATTAAAAAATAGAATAAATAGAAAAAAAAGAACTCAAAATTAACTTTTCAACTTAACGCATTTTTGGTTTCCGAAGATCCAACTGATTAATTAATTGTTTATAACGTACTTCATTTGTCTTTGACAAATAAGCCAACAGTCGTTGGCGTTTTCCTATAATTTTCCGTAAGCCCCTCTGGGATAAAAAGTCTTTTCTATGCAATTCCAAATGTGAAGTAAGTCTTCGTATCTTATTGGTAAAACGGAATACTTGAAATTCAGTGGATCCCTCATTTTTTTTTTTTTCTTCTTGGGAAATAACTGAGATGAATGAATTTTTAACCATAAAATTAAATCTTTTCCCCTACTTAAATTTTAAATTGAATTAAATTGAAATAGTATAATATTTTGATTATATTAATATTTATCTATTATATATTATAATAGATAAATATTAATTAGTTTTTAAAGTATATTAATTAGTTTTTAAAGTATAATATATATATATTGATATAGTGAGTGATCAGTAATACTAATTGATCAGTAATAATTATACCAATATTAGATTGAAAAAATATTTTGTTAATTTAACAAGATATATCAGAATAGAATGAAAAACTAGACATGCGTGTATCTTTTTGTCTTTAGGCAGCAAATACGCTCTGGAATAGAGGAAAAACTTATTAGTAAAAGTTTTTTAATCGTGGATACAGATGTATTCTTACCATACTAAAACGACTCCCATTATTAGTATCAAACCAATAGCGATTCATACAAGCTAAATCTTCTAATCGAAAATTGGGCCAAAGAAAGAGTTTCAATTTAATTACTTGATTTTTATTTTTTAATTTTTTGTTATCTCGATAAATCTTTTTGGTTTTATTCGAAATATTACTACGGGTTTTGGTGTTATTTCCATTAAAAAATTCGTTATTTATCTTAATATCTTTTTGATTCTTGGAAGTAAAGGAATTAAAAGATAGTAGAATTCTCAACTCTCGGCATTGCCGAGGAGATAAAGTCTTTTCAGAAATAAGCAAATCATAATAATTTTTCTTTTTGTTTCCTGTGGACTTATCCCAATTCTTTGTATCCGCATAGTTTCTTTCTTCTTCTTTTTTATTCATTTTTTGTTTATTCTTATGAACCAATGAATTTTTTAAGGTTTGATAGAGAAGAAAGTGTCCTCCATTTTTGACAGCCAGGCGAACTGGTTCGATAATAAATATTCCCTTTTTTAGAAATTCTGTAAGACTCAAATCGTTGTCAATTAGCAGAAAATTGATACCTATTTCTCCCCTTTGAATAGAGGATAGAGTCGCTCCATTTGGATTTATTGATTTAAGCAGGAAACAATAAACTTTCATAGTATTGACTAATTTTTTTTTTACAGAAGTATTCCATTTTAATTGAAAACATAAAGGTCTTTGTAGGAATAAAAAAAGCTCCGCTTCCATAGAACCTTTGTAGTTTTTTTTTTTCATGTCTGATTCTGCAAAATTGTCTTCAAGATATTTTTCTTGGTTTAAGCAAACTGATCCAAAATCTACTAGTTCTTCAGATTTTTCACTAAGATTGTCATTTCTAGTCAAATCGAAAAGAAGTAATTTGATTGGTATGGTCCAAGGTTTTTTCTTATATGCATTGTAAAGTATCAAATTTTTTGGGAAGAGCCAAAGTTCCAAATTGCATATGGAATCGCTTAGTAGTCTTTCATTCATTTCCATCCAGTCAAAAAGGTTTTTTTTTTTTTTTGTTCCAGTATCAATCCAAAATTCAATTTGGGTTCTTTTTTTAAGAAAAAAATAGAAAATCTTCCAATCCAAATATTTTCTATCCCGATTTTGTTCTATCTCCAGAGTCTCGTCTTCTTCCAGACAGTTAGTAATAGAAACCCCTTCTGACCCACGAATAAATTTGCGTTTAGGTATCGTAAAATTATAGAAAATTCCTTGCTTAGTTTTTGTTTTTAATGACAATCTAGAAATAGATGAGTCCTTCGGATCTTCATAATTTATAGATTTATACGCTAAAAGATCATATCGAGAGTATTTTTTGATTTTTTTTTTTAGTAATAACTCCCCTTGAAAATTCTTTTGTTTTTCGTACTTCATTAATAAGTCTTTTTCCTTTTCACAGGAATCCTTTTTATTTAAACCCTTATTTTCAGTCATACATCGTTGATTAACAAGATTTCTCTTTTTTTTTGATATTAATCTAGACCATCTTATCGGAGAGAAATCTTTTTGATAATGATCCGTCCTTAACAACCAGTTTTTCCATGGATTCGTTATAAAAGTAATGTTTTTTTTATGTCTTAATTCGGAATGAAAAATTCCTTGTACTTCAAAAAAATCCTTTCTTTTTTTTTTTAGAAAAAAAGCTTTTCCATCATCTCGAAGAGTGGGTCTTAACTTATATAAGTTAATAAGTAGGGTTTGTGATATTTTATAAAATATATATGCTTGTGACAAAGAGGATAAGTCACCAAAAATCTGTCTTTTCATATTAGTAGCAGTCTCTTTTATATTCGAAATAAAGTTAATCCCTTTTTTATTTCTCTTCAATTTCATAATTTTATCTTGATTTTCTTCATTATCTTGGATGTCTTTATGAATAAGGTTTCTGACTGATTCAAGAAAAAGTTGTGAATTCATCCTGAGAATATTAATGATAAATAGAACAGTATATATGGCTTTTTTTTCAATACAAATTTTTTTAAAATACTGGAATTTATAGAAAAATTCATAATTTCTTCTTTTTATTCTAGATTCTAATCTTTTCAGATCATAACTTCTTTTTTTAGAATTCATTTTTGTCTTTGAGATTAGAAAAACAGTTTTCTTTTTTTTTGTTTTTGTAATTTTTTTTATTTGAGTTATGATTATACTTGTTCTATTGGTCAAATCTTGCATTCGTTTTTCGGGCAGTGAAGAATTTGTACAACCCATAGGTATAGGTATATGTCTAATTTGAGTAGAGGGTTTATGAATTATCTGATTGTTGGTTATTAAATCTTTTTTAGTTTCATTCAATTCATATAGTCCGGTAAATACTAAAAAAATTCTCATTAGTTCTTTTAGTTTTGCTTTCAATTTTAAAAGGGAAAAGGACCTTTTTTTGATAACTTTTTTTTTCCTTTCTTTTGATTTTGTGACATTTGTAAAAAACTTTGTTCGTTGTTTTAAAGCCCTTATAACTAGAAACCACCTCTTTTTCAACATTTTTCTTTTTTTTTCGAGTTTCTTAAAAATGGGTTTAAAATCAAAGGAATAAAGTCCTTTTTCGTTTCGAGGAGGACCAAAAGGACTTTCTGTTGTCTTGCCTAAAACCGTTAAGAAGCCGCCAAAATTCTTTTTTTGCCCTTTCTTCTCTTTCATTGGATCCTGATCCTTCTGAGTGAATTGTAACTTAGATCTGTGCCAAGGTTTCAAACGAAAAGGAAATAGGATTTTTATTTGAATACCTTCCATTAACCAGTTTCTCGGAAATTCTTTTTCTGGTAATGGAATTCCATTAAAGGTGCATTTAATATGTATTTCTCTATTCAAATCTCTAAAATCCTCCGACCATTCTGGAGATTGAAATAAAAGTATACGAATAATATTTTTAGCTATTATCAATAAAGGTAAGATTATATATTTTCGAAGAATCGATTTGGTTACTAACAAACATCCTCTTGTTAGTTGCGAAAAGGTAACGCTATCCCAAACTTTCACTCTTTTGACCCG